TAGTTTAGGTTTATTAGGTAGGAAAGGGATAAAAAAAAAATAGGATTCAAGATGCAAATCCAATAAAAAAAAAAGAAGATTTCCATCTATTTTTATCGTTTTGGCGGCATGGCCGAGTGGTAAGGCGGGGGACTGCAAATCCTTTTTCCCCAGTTCAAATCCGGGTGTCGCCTGATCAATAAAAAAACGGAAATCCCTTTGTTTTTATTTGCTGATATAATATAAACCGCCGAATGCTTGCTTAGCATAAGCATAGGAAAAGGGCTCGAACTTCCGATACTTGCTTTATTTTTAGAAGCTGGAGGTTAAAAAACTTTCAAACCTTGCGCCTGGGATTCAGGGAGGGTTTTAGTATAGGAAGGGCTAGTCTAGCAAGACTTCCAGTACTAATTTGTCTAATGACTGATTCTTTAATCATATAGTTGAATGGAGAATTGGTAGTTCTTAAAGGGGTGGAAGATGCTTTGTATACAAACTCGCGAGAATTTATGAGTGCTCAGACATTCAATCAATATTGGATTGGATTAATAATTGGCTTTTTGAATATATATAAAATTTTTTATATACTAAAAAAGAAAAGACTAAAGGTTGAAAAGGTTGAAAAAAATAAATACATTTTTTTTTTCGGTAACGTCCAAGAAAGAATGTAATAGAATAGAAGGACTCCCGAGTCTTTCACAAAGACACTCGGTAGGCCATAAAGATTAGATCAAATGGTAGATAGAGATATGTGATAGATAGTGATCTATCTGGATTGTATATTGTTATGCTTTTTTATTATGAAGGGTAACAAAAGAAACAATGGGTCCTACTATTCCTGCATGTTCCATTAACAGCATTCCCTTGATTTTATAATTACAAGAAAGTAACGGTTTATCTTACTTGTACTTAATGCTTCCGAATTCTACCATAAATCATATATGAACTTGTCGTGGACAGCCTTCATTAAGAATCCCTTTTTGACTCTGTCCCATTGATTACATTATTATTAGTGATCAATAAGAGTTTCTTCATATTCATAGAGATAGGGGACATAATTAACATGGATATAGTAAGTCTTGCTTGGGCTGCTTTAATGGTAGTCTTTACATTTTCCCTTTCACTCGTAGTATGGGGAAGAAGTGGACTCTAGGGTCATTACTAATTTAATTGAGTTGAGTAATCAAACTGTATTACTAGTTTCATAGATCGTTTTGCAAAACGTTTTTAAATAAAAAAATATCTTCATTTCAAAATTATAAAGGAATCCAGCAAAGTACATGTAAATGTAATAGATGACGAATAACCTTTCAATCAAAAAAATATTTTAATGATTCACGAGTTCGTATTTTGAAAATAAAAGGAATACACATACATGATATGCAATTTTTTCCAACCGAATTTACTCTAAATAAAAGATGACTAGGTTTTTTTATATAATCTATTCTGCGCCCATACCATATCTTCTTCCATTGATTGTTTCAGTGGATCCTGGGATCCATATTGGAATCAATATAAATAAAAAAAAAAACTAGTAATTAGAACCGTAAGGCATAGGGGTAAGGGTAGGCATTCGATTAGATCGAATTGAGTTAAATCGGTACAAATCAAATTATGTAGCATGGATGTAGCAAAGACCTCGAATTTAGGTACTACTTATATGTATATTGATATTTATATATAGATTACGGAGTGATTCACATTAAGCCTATACTATAGATCTTTATACAGTTTAACTTTCGAATTTTATATTATATATTATATAATAATTGATAGTGTGGTAGAAAGGTTCCTATATTTCTTTCTACCATACTATCAAATCTCATATACTGCTAATCAGCTCATTTCATTTAAGACGTGGAATTTGAATCCCTTTCATTTCTTTCATTATTGATAAGAACTAAGAAGTCAAGCTTGATTCAAAAAATTAATCATTTTGACTGACTGTTTTTACGTAAATGATAAGTAAAAAAGCAGTAGGAACTAGAATGAACAGTGCAGTAGCAATAAATGCGAGAATATTGACTTCCATAATTTCATAGTTTTTTTTACTTCATAATAACTCGGGATCTAATCCCATAGAGATTCTAAATCTTTTTCCTGTAAATTCAATGGGAAGAATACATCCCGATGATATTCAATCGGATCACTATCATGAATAACAATATCTGAGCTATCAAATCTATTCATCGTCGAGAATGGAATAGTATAACATAGGAAGATCTTTATATCCATTATCCATACAAAAACGTAATAAACAATTAAATTCCTGATCCTATTTTTTTTTAATCCCCTTGAATTTTTCATTATTTATCCCATTCGTTAGATTCTATAATCTACCGTCTTCTTTATAGAATCATATAACCAGGTGTCATATGACCCATCTTCCACTTCCATTGGTCACAAATCCAACCAAAATAGTAATAGTATAAGTGAAATGAAAAAAAGAAGAAGAAAAGATCTAATATTTCGACAAATTCACCATTTTTTAGTTTGTTCTTTCACAGATTCTTCATTTCATTCCCTCACTAAGAGAACAGGGGGTGGATCTTTTCTTTGTTTGATCTTTCTTTTTTTTTTTTTAACGCTCCTTTTTTTCTTGGATTGGTACTGCGCCACATATATGAAAAATTAAGTGTGCAGTTTGAATGATATAATATAAATGGATTGTTTCCAATTAGTAATTTAGGTTATATAAAATCGGCGCTAGAATAGAAAGGGGGTAGCTTAAATCTGAAAAGTTGTATTTTTCGAGGTAACTATCTTAAAATATGATGCTATCAACAATTGTAGCAATCCAAACATGTCTATCCCCCATCAATAGGTACTAATTGAAGTAATGGAAATTGTCGTATTGTAATTCTATGCTCCTTGACAAAAAAAAAAGAGATGAAGATGAATTGATGGAGTCATCAGATACTAGGTCGGGACTGACGGGGCTCGAACCCGCAGCTTCCGCCTTGACAGGGCGGTGCTCTGACCGATTGAACTACAATCCCAGAGAAATAAAGTATACAGCATGCATAGCATATTCTTAATGATTTGATGAAAACAATTTCCATTTTGAATCGTCGTATTGTAACACAGAAAGGAGCGATTGATATATTAAGGTCCACCAATGAAAGATTTTTTTCTTCTTTTTATTCCTTATTCCATTCCCTATATTTTTTTTAGGATCATGATATAAATCTAGATCATTAAAAAATCAATAATATATGGGAATAAATAAAATAGGATATACAATGTATTCTTTAGACGTTTCCGGAATACAAATTTCTTATATAATCTCATGATGGATCGGCGAATTCTTGGGCCGAGCTGGATTTGAACCAGCGTAGACATATTGCCAACGAATTTACAGTCCGTCCCCATTAACCACTCGGGCATCGACCCAGGAAGAATCAATTCTAGACTTATTGATAATACATATGATCAACCTCCTTTCGTAGTACCCTACCCCCAGGGGAAGTCGAATCCCCGCTGCCTCCTTGAAAGAGAGATGTCCTGAACCACTAGACGATGGGGGCATATCTGCCCGATCGACAACCTACTATACTCATAGTATGAATAGTTTTTTGTAATTGTCAATATAATGTAATGGTGTGACTAAATCCGAATAAGTTTTCCATCTTTCGCGCTTTCAATAGAATTTTTATTCTTTTTAATTCATGGTTCGTGAACCATTCAAACTATCTATATTCTATTTCTATATATAGATATAATTATAATGGATAAAAAAAAATTACTTCATGAAATGAAGTAATGTTATAATATGTTTTAATAAATGAAGTCTAGGATCCCCAGCCATTTATCCGACATAACATAAAAAGGCTAAACTCCATTCTTCATTCAACTTTTACCCATTGATTCACACATTGTTAAGATGAGATATTACAATCTCATAGCTAGGAAATTAAGAAACGGCAGAAAGTTTCTTAATTTTTAGAAAAGCTTGATTCCGGATACGAGTTGAATTTTTTCCTTATATATATGATTTGATCCCCGATATTTTATATCGGATCTATGTCCCATTGTGTATCAATTAAGCAAATATCGTTGTGATAGGGATCAAGAAAAAAAAAAAGCAATTAGGTTTTAGCCTAAACTGCCTAATTTATTTTTATTCCCGAACGAGAACCTACTACTGCATGCACCTATATATATATATAATATATACATAATATGTATTGTATATTGTTGTTTTCACATTGGCTCATTCAGGAATGGAATAAAATGGGCCCTTTTAACTCAGCGGTAGAGTAACGCCATGGTAAGGCGTAAGTCATCGGTTCAAATCCGATAAGGGGCTTTTTTCCACAAAATTACAATTTGAGTCTTCGTTTATTAGTAGATAATGTAGATAATAGAGATATATATTTTTTATATTTTAATAAAAAAAGTAACCAAACCATCCACATAATAGATATAAAAAAATCTATATTAATTTAAATAAAATAAATCGTTTATAGTTTTTATTATAATGAGTTTGATTATGAAATCATTCATTTCATTTATAATAATAATAATAGAATGGGCTATAATATAGTCATTATAATGAACATTTATTCATTATAATGATAAGTCACCGTCACCCCACTTATTGAGAGGATAACTGTGTCATTACAGGCTATACTCCTACTGAGGTTTCATTATTCAATATTTTTGTTTCTAGGACATAGATATTCTATCTAAACCTACTCAATCCAAATTAGGAATCCCAAAATATTCCTACTTCTCTATTATTATTATTCCAATCAAATCCATCGTAAATTAAAGAAATAAACAAAAGAAAAAGTAAGTGGACCTGACCCATTGAATCATGACTATATCAGCTATTCTGATATTCAAATTCGATAGAATCGTAGCCTAGGAATTTTTTTTTGTTCCCTAGACTACGCTGCAAGAATTTGTCAATATTTCCAATTAAATCTTCTTGTTCCTGGATCCTCCATTCTATACCATAGGAATCATTTTTTATTGCGTTCCTCCACGGGTTTATTCCGAGTCACAAAATAAGAGAC